GTAAGTTTCCATACCAAGGCTCAATCCAATTAAGTCCGTAGCGTCTACCGATTTCGCCATATCCCCCTTTTGAGATGAAAATCTCATTGTGATCCCGTCCCTTTTTTCTTTCATTTATACCGGAACCGTTCAATTCATTAGATAGATACCTGTCTCGAAAAAGTGTTTTCTCCTCTTTGTGATTTCTTGTGTATCTTCTTTCATCTTCTATAGGAGGCTCGTATTCGGTCCAATCAAAAACGATTTTATCATTTCTGTATCCGCAATTCAATATAGGTGGATACATACCCTATAGATCTGTCTCTCTTCCACCCATTTACCCATGAAATTGAAAATACTTGAACGGTCGATAATTTATTTATATTATTTTATAAAATATAATAAAATAATAAAATAAATATAAAAAAATTAAAATAATAAAAAAAATGAAATTATATATCGCTAGATTAATCTTATGTTCTATAATATTTAACAGTTATTATTATTATTATATTATTTGAAATTAGAATTATTCTATTGTTTATGTTTAATTTATTTTAATATATTAATTTAATAATTTAATATTAATTAATAATAAATAATAATAATTAAAATAATAATAATGTAATTAAAATAATAATAATGAATTTCATATTTAATATGAATTATGTTATAAATTGAATTATGTTATAAATAGCGAATATGAATAGCCAAGAATGAAAATAGTTAATAGCAAAGATTCTAAGAGTTTATTGAATTCCTCTGCATGTCGAATTTATGTTATGTGAGCCTGCTTAGCTCAGAGGTTAGAGCATCGCATTTGTAATGCGATGGTCATCGGTTCGATTCCGATAGTCGGCTTTTCTCTATTTATTTTCTTTTTTACATGATTGATAATGCATCTTTGAAATCAAAGTGAAAAAAAATGTATTCTTCTTTTCGCAAAAGCCATTGATTATAGGATAGGATAGGAATTTCCAACTATCTCACAAACAGAATCCTTTTCCTTTTCTATATATAGAAAACCGGAAACTGGATATTTATTCAACTCATCTCATTATTCTTTAATTATTTAATATTAATAATAGAATAATACTTCAGTAAATTTTGCTTTATTTAGAATTTAGTTCATTTTTAGTTTAGATTTATTCTGTAGAATGAAATTTCATCAATAAGAATAAGAATTAATTAATAATTAATTATAACTAAGGAGTCTTTATGTCGCGTTACCGAGGTCCTCGTTTCAAAAAAATACGTCGTCTGGGGGCTTTACCAGGGCTAACTAATAAAAGGCCCCGAGCTGGAAGTGATCTTAGAAACCAATCGCGTTCTGGGAAAAAATCCCAATATCGTATTCGCCTAGAAGAAAAACAAAAATTGCGTTTTCATTATGGTCTTACAGAACGACAATTACTTAAATACGTTCGTCTCGCCGGAAAGGCAAAGGGGTCAACAGGTCAGGTTTTACTACAATTACTTGAAATGCGTCTGGATAACATCCTTTTTCGGTTGGGTATGGCCCCAACTATTCCGGGAGCTCGCCAATTAGTTAACCATAGACATATTTTAGTCAACGGTCGTATAGTAGATATACCAAGTTATCGTTGCAAACCCCGAGATACTATTGCGGCGAGAGATGAACAAAAATCTAGAGCTCTAATTCAAAATTCTCTCGATTCATCCCCTCAGGAGGAATTGCCAAACCATTTGACTCTTCAACCATTCCAATATAAAGGATTAGTCAATCAAATAATAGATAGTAAATGGGTCGGTTTGAAAATAAATGAATTGCTGGTTGTAGAATATTATTCTCGTCAGACTTAACCCTAACAAAAAGAAAATAAAGACTAATATAACCAATTTTCCTCCCTTTCGGCGAAGTAAATTAACCTAAGGTTAAGATAAAATAAGGTTTTGCTCCGGATTTTTCTTTCATTTAGGTGTCATAGACCGAGAGGGATATTTTCATTCCTTGTCTACTCGTTTCTTTAACAGTATTTTCCGTACCACAGCCATTAGGAATAGAGAATCCATATCAAAGAAAGGTCTAACTGTTGGAATAGTCATATATTGTTATTTTATCTATATCTATTGATCTATTGTGGTTAGTAAGATCGGCAAATTAGGTGAAGGTAAGGAAAGAGAGGGATTCGAACCCTCGGTAAGCAAAAGCCTACATAGCAGTTCCAGTGCTACGCCTTCAACCACTCGGCCATCTCTCCTACATAATGATTATGACCTAAAAACCGAAAATCGAGTGAATAATGAATTATTCATATTAGAATTAGATTATTGGGTAGGTACAACCAATCAATTCTAAATAGAAAGCGATAAAAATAGAAAATTGTTTTCTTATAAAAACTGTTAAAAAAATTCTATTCATGTTTGCAAAAACAATGTTATCTTCTTTTTCTGATTATCTATTTAATCTATTTATACTATACCGACCGCATTAAATCAATAAATTAGAAATTCTAACGAATCAACTGAGCTAGGGCTCTATATTTTATAGACTATGGTTAATGGATATCTTTAGATCATGATTCTATTTAGACTACGATTCCATACCAGAAGAATTCTCAAATTGCTTTTTAGGCCTGTTATCAACAAAAATCCTTATCCCATCTATCTATTAAAAATACAAATTGATAAACAATTTTTTTATAGTTGATTGTCTAGTGATATCCGCTAAGTACACAAAAAAATGGGCCCATTTTCATCATACAATGATTACTCGATTCGATCCTTTTTCTTCTTTGTATCATAATTCAATCAACTTAGGGTTTTCTAAGCTGTAACTTCAATCAAATAAGAATAGTTTCTTTCGTTGATAGACTATTCCAGTAAGATGGAATCCAATGCGGTTCCCAATATTTATTTCTTAATTCTTATCAATTAATTCCTGTTCCTGTAATGTAAAAAAGAACAATTTGAATATTGTTTTTAATTTTTAATATTGGGCCATATTTTTTAATGATAATGAATCTGTTTTTATGTTATTTCGTACTGTAAAATTCTTTTCCTTGTGGGATCATTTTCCCCCGAGAAGTAATGAGAACAATGATAGAATGGATTGCTACCTATGTCTAGATCGCGGATAAATGGAAATTTTATTGATAAAACCTTTTCGATTGTAGCCAATATCTTATTACGAATAATTCCGACAACTTCAGGAGAAAAAGAGGCATTTACTTATTACAGAGATGGTGCGATTTGACTTTTTTTTTGACTCTCGGTTTTACGAGAAATACACATGATTCGTGATCGGGAAAAAAAGAAAAAAATCTACGCTTGTAGAAGGTAAAGTTTGGAAATAGAACAATTCCTTCTGTCGTGTATCCTCGATTAATGCAGCCTCAGATGCTATGTTTCAATTCTCGATTCTAGTATTGAGCGAAAGGTTATACCTATAGGTTCGGTATTACGGGTCAATCCTAACCAATAGGTAGCAGAGGGGAAGAAGCACTACACCTAGAAATTAACAACACGAAAACTTTGTTATATTATCCCCTTCTTTAGCAAGCTTGGGACTAAAAGAATGGTTGGGACAACAAACATCCATCTCGTTTGTATTTTGGATACCCGTATAACCATCGAAGGCTGTTGAAGTGACTAATTCCTGGACATTGGGAAGCGTTGAGAACAAAGAAATTGTTGGAGTTATCTTTTCTCTCTAGTAACAATACGTTTGATGTTAAGAAAAGATCTCTTGCAGGAAGGTTGGCTAGAGATTTCTTGTAAAAACACTAGCCCTACTTAGTTCATAATGAGAAGATTTTCATCTTCTTTATCATTTTATCATTATGCACATAAGGGAGGAGCCGTATGAGATGAAAATCTCATGTACGGTTCTGTAACGGAGATTCTGTGAATTGAATGACGACCGTAACGGATGTCAGCTCAATCCGAAGGGAATTATGCGGAAGCTTTACAGAATTATTATGAAGCTATGCGACTAGAAATTGATCCCTATGACCGAAGTTATATACTCTATAACATAGGACTTATCCACACAAGTAACGGAGAACACACGAAAGCTTTGGAATATTATTTTCGAGCGCTCGAACGAAACCCATTCTTACCACAAGCTTTTAATAATATGGCCGTGATCTGTCATTACGTGCGACTATCTCCACTATAGAAATAAAAAGTAAATAAAGATCAAATTCACTAGTAAATACTAGAAAAAGGGCTTTCTACATATGCATTGTCTAAAACAACGATTTTTATCAGCTGTAGAAAATAAAGAAACTTCATAGAAGTTGAAATATGAAGAAATAGATATGCCTAGCTGTTTTATTCTATGGGTAAAGGATCTAATTGATAGAGTAAGCACCGTAAAGATCAATTAGTAAGGTTTTGCGCCGATACAAAAATAACTGCTTACTTATGTCATGATGTGAGACAAATGTTAGGAATCCACTTATGTAATAGAGTCGATCCACTAAGATATTGAGCAGCGGTGTAGGATCAGATCCCAAAGATAGTAAGTCTTTCCTTTCGAAAGTCTTTTTCAAAAATTCTATATAAATTTCTATATGATATGAAACTGAGATAGTTACCTTTCAGAAAATTCTAATGATAGGCAAAATGTCTATGTTTTATTTTTCTGAAGGTGGGAGAAAAGATAAAACTAAAATAAACCGGATTTTTAATCCAAACTTAAGATTTAAGTTTGAAACTCATTTTATTAACTTCTTTTCATTAACCCGAAAAATGGGATAGATCTACGAGAAATCTTATTCAGTTAGATATGGTAGATTCAAATGGAATAAAAAAAGAGTTGACTGCCGAGCCGTATGAGCTAGGAAACTCTCAAGTACGGTTCTAAGGGAAGGAATTAACCCACCTATTCCGACCGGGGAGAACAGGCCATTCAACAGGGGGATTCTGAAATTGCGGAGGCTTGGTTCGACCAAGCCGCTGAGTATTGGAAACAGGCTATAGCACTTACTCCTGGTAATTATATTGAAGCGCATAATTGGTTGAAGATCACTAGACGTTTCGAATAAAAAAGGAGA